ACAGGTGTACCTGACGCTATTCCTGTAGTAGGATCTCCTTTGGTAGAGTTATTGCGTGGAAGTGCTAGTGTGGGACAATCCACTTTGACTCGTTTTTATAGTTTACATACTTTTGTATTGCCTCTTCTTACTGCCGTATTTATGTTAATGCATTTTTTAATGATACGTAAACAAGGTATTTCTGGTCCTTTATAGAATTAAAAACGAGATATCATAGATATTTGTAAATTCTCATTTTGTATTTGGGGGAAGAACAATAATATTTCATTGCTACATGCATGGATTATTTTTTTTTCACTAATCCATGTATTTGGATATTTTCCTTCAACTCTCTAATATTGTATTTAGTTATTAGTTATTTAACATACAATACTTGATACTTGACGGGAATTCTCCGAAAATAAAATGGATTATGGGAGTGTGTGACTTGAACTATTTATTAGGCTGTGCAAGTATATGTTCTTTTCTGCCACATTGAAATTCATAATCCAATGTGTCTTTTGTCCAACCACCGTATAAGTAAGTCCTATACAGAGGTTCGTGTGAAGAAAATTTATTCTATGATCAACCCTGAATCATGTCAGGCATGAACGGGCTCCGTAAGATCTAGTCGAATGTTTGATTTTGGATAATATCTTGTTACTTTTTTTATTGATATGGAATTGTGTAAAAATTGTTTGAATAGTATTGAAATGCATTCATTTCCTCTGCATTGACCTGATCTATGATACTATCGGAGTGAAACAAGGGATCTAAAGAACAATAGAGGCTATATTAGTAATCAAGTAAATCCTTTATTTTAAAATTGACTATTTTATTATGTAAAATAAAAATCTTCAAAAATGTTGGAGATAAAAATCAACCACAAGGGATGAGACGACCCAGAAAGCATTTGATCATGATTAACCTTGTAAGCCTACTTGGGTGTTGAGCATTTATTTGTACGAACGTAAAGGATTTGTTCAGTTTTTTTAATTCTTGCTCGAGCCGGATGATGAAAAATCAGCATGTCCAGCTCTTTCGGGGGATGAATTTATAGAATAATTGAAAATTCACCTATCCTAATAACAAAAAAACCTGACTTGAATGATCCTGTATTAAGGGCTAAATTGGCAAAAGGGATGGGTCATAATTATTATGGGGAGCCCGCATGGCCTAATGATCTTTTATATATTTTTCCGGTAGTCATTTTAGGTACTATTGCATGTAACGTAGGCTTAGCAGTTTTAGAACCATCAATGATTGGTGAGCCGGCGGATCCATTTGCAACTCCTTTGGAAATATTACCTGAATGGTATTTTTTTCCCGTATTTCAAATACTTCGCACAGTACCAAATAAATTATTAGGCGTTCTTTTAATGATTTCAGTACCTGCGGGATTATTAACAGTTCCTTTTTTAGAAAATGTTAATAAATTCCAAAATCCATTTCGTCGTCCAGTAGCTACAACCGTCTTTTTGGTTGGTACCGCAGTGGCCCTTTGGTTAGGTATTGGAGCAACACTACCTATTGATAAATCCCTAACTTTAGGTCTTTTTTAAATTGATTCAATTATGAAATAGCATGTGTATCTAGGGAATAGTCGCTTCAAGGTGAATTTTCCCTAGATACATCTATCTAGCCAATTTAATTCTTTATTCTCAATACATTTTGTTAACTGTAAATAAATTCAAAAAATAAAATGTTCTTTTTTAATAAGATCCGCCTATTATAAAAAAAATAAGATCTTCTTGACTGTTTTTCAAATAAATCAAAAGGTCCAAAGCGGACCTTTTAAGGCAATTTTAATTTGGTCAATAAAAAGAAATTTTAATGCTTTTTTTTCTGAGTTGAGTAAATCTATCGTGAAAGGTAAAAAGTGGTAAAGAAACATTATGCTGATTGTTCGCTAAATATAAGTTTTCTTCTTCCGCATGTAGAAAAGGAATAAATAAATCAATTAAATTACGAGAGGCTTCATAAAGTGCTTCTTTCGGAGTTAAACTACCATTTGTCCATATTTCGAGAAAAAGTATTTCTTCTTTTTCATTCCCATAACAATGAATACTATGATTCACGTTTCGAACAGGCATGAATAGAGCATTTATAGGATAACTTCGATCTTGAAAGTTATTGGGCGCTTTTCTATAATATCCGCGATTTCGCTCGAGTTGTAATCCAATACACAAATCAATTGGTTCCGTCAAGCTAGCTATATGTTGTGTATTATCCACTATTTCTACAGAAGGCGGCAAGATGATATCTTGAGCAGTTATGCATCTAGGACCTTTAACACAAATAGACGCTTCACAAGTTCCATATAAATTACTTCTCAATATGATTTCTTTCAAATTCATTAAAATTTCATGGGCTGATTCTTGAATACCTACAAAAGTAGAGTATTCATGCGGTATTTTCTCAGATTTTGCGCGTGTGATACATGTTCCTTCCATTTCTCCAAGTAAAGCTCTTCGCATTGCAATACCTATTGTGTCAGCTTGTCCTTTCATAAGTGGAGAAAGAATAAAGCGCCCATAAAAAAGACAATTACTATCTGTTCTTGATTCAACACACTTCCACTGCAGTGTCTGAGTCGATACTCTTATTTTCTCTCGAACCATAGTAATATGTTAAATTTGAAATATCTTTGAATTGTTTATTTCTCTTGAAATCTCTTCAATGCCTTTTTTTACACACGTCGTTTTTTAGGAGGCCTACAGCCATTATGTGGCATAGGGGTTATGTCTCGTACGAAACTTAATAGTATACCGCTTCTGCGAATAGCCCGTAATGCTGCATCTCTTCCGAGACCAGGACCTTTTATCATGACTTCGGCTCGTTGCATGCCCTGCTCCACCACTGTACGAATAGCGTTTCCCGCTGCGGTTTGAGCCGCAAATGGTGTCCCTCTTTTTGTACCTCTGAATCCACAAGTACCGGCGGAAGCCCAAGAAACAACCCGACCTCGCACATCTGTAACAGTCACAATTGTATTGTTGAAACTTGCTTGAACGTGGATAATGCCTTTTGGTATTTTACGTGAACTAATACGTCCTTTTCTACGTGAACCGATTTTTGGTATAGGTTTTGCCATATTTTATAATTTTATAAATAGGAATCAGAGATATATGGATATATCCATTTGATGTCAAAACAAATTTGTCATTTTTTTTTTACGCCGTTTATTAAATTTTATTAATTATAGTAGAATGGTTATCCCTGTCGTTGTTTATGTTTTGGGTTAGAACAAATTACTATAATTCGTCCCCGTCTGCGGATCAGACGACATTTTTCACAAATTTTACGAACAGAAGCCCTTATTTTCATATTTGTTTGTCATTCCGTACTTTTTTTGGAAGAAAATAAGTTTCTTGATATTGGAAACCTTTAATTGTATTCTTGCGCTAAGGGGTGTTGAAGTTGAAAAACCCCTTACTCATTTGAATCCTTAGTGGTGCGGAGTCTATAAATTATATCTATTGGTTCAATCATAACCCCCCGGTAGAGTCTTCTGTATAGAACTCTGTCGTATCTTTTTTGAAAAATCTAAACGAATCCAGAACATACTGTTAGGGAAATAATTTTATTATGAATTGTTTTTTTTGCCAGGCAAAACCTCGATATTAGATAACCTGTCCTTTTGTTCCCAATATAGACCATTTTTGATCTAATTATATATTCGAGAGATTACCAGATATAACATAAAATTTCTCCGCCAATTCCTTCTCGTCGAGCTTCCCGATCTGTCATTAGACCGTGAGACGTAGAAAGAATGACACTTCCCATTCCCCCTAAAATTCTAGGAATTCCTTGATAGTTAGAATATATTCGTAGACCGGGTCGGCTGACTCTTTTTAAATAGAAAGTATTTCTATAAGGTCCTTTTCTATTTCTTTTATGTCGCAGAGTTAAAATTAAAAAAAATTTGTTTCTTTCTTGATGTTTTCTCACGTTTTCAATAAAGCCGTCTCGTAAAAGTATTTTAACAACGTTTTCTGTGAGGTTAGTCGATGTTATTCGAACCGTTCGTTTTCTATTCATGTCAGCATTTCGTATAGAAGTTATTATATCAGCAATAGTGTCCCTACCCATAATGAACTAAAATCCGTGGTGTCTCCAAATTTTGATATAATCAACATGGTTTTTGTTAGTTTTGTTTTATTTAATTAATATTTAATTAATAAACAAAATTTTAAAATGAAAGGTATATACGTGATATATAGTCTACTATAAATTGATTCAAACATCCTATTTTTATAATACCTCAGGAGCTAATGAAACTATTTTAGTAAAGTTTTGTCTCAATTCCCGGGTAATCGCACCAAAAACCCGAGTTCCTTTTGGATTTCCTTCTTGATCAATGATAACTGCAGCGTTGTCATCATATCTTATTATCATACCGTTGTCACGCTTGAGTTCTTTACAGGTACGTACAATTACAGCTCTTATTACTTCTGATCTTTCTAAGGGTGAATTTGATATTGCTTCTTTGATCACAGCAACAATAATATCGCCAATACGAGCATATCGACGATTGCTAGTTCCTATGATTCGAATACACATTAATTTTTTAGCTCCGCTGTTGTCTGCTACAGTCAAATAGGTTTGAGGTTGAATCATATTTTTTTATCTGTTCTTTCAATGCAAAAATAAATCCAAAGGACTAAAAAAAAAGAGATATTGTTTGTCAACAAAAAAGATTTGGTTCTACTTTCCTATCGGGAAATAATAAATTGAGTTCGTATAGGCATCTTAGATGCCGCTATTGAGATAGCCCTTCGGGCTATATTTTCTGCTACCCCACTTATTTCATAAAGTATTCGACCTGGTTTGACAACAGCTACCCAATATTCGGGAGATCCCTTCCCTGAACCCATACGGGTTTCCGCAGGCCTTAGTGTAACGGGTTTGTCTGGAAAAAGACGTACCCATATTTTTCCACCGCGACGTGCATTTCGTGTCATTGCTCGCCGTCCCGCTTCTATTTGTCTAGATGTGATCCAAGCGGGTTCAAGTGCCTGAAGAGCATATCTTCCAAAACAAATACGATTTCCTCGATAAGATATTCCTTTTAGTCTTCCTCTATGTTGTTTGCGGAATCTGGTTCTTTTTGGGTTATAGTTGATGGTTATTTAAGTAATCCCATCTCTACTACAGAACTGGACATGAGAATTTCTGCTCATCCGGCTCCTCGCGAAGGAATATTTTTTAATTCAGAAGAGATATCCACGGAATAATCCACTGAATCAAGTGATTCTTAGTAATGTAATTTATGAGGTTTTATATAATATGATGATATCCCATCATTTTCGCGGGCGAATATTGACTCTTTTAATCTCTATTTCAATTTTAATTTTTATATTTATTTCTGGTTCGTTCCGCCATCCTTCCCAGCGAATTATCAGGATTTCCAATTAAAGCTTATGTATTCACGGGTTCCATCGTTCCCATCGTTTCTTGATTAATGATTAGGCCTGATTTTGACAACGGAGTTTTTAAGTTCTTGAGCCAACCCCCTTAGTCTTTATTGGCTTGAATTAAGCTCATATTTTCTATGAAAAGCGCCATCTCATATAATTTATTAATTTATTAATGCTTTATTACATTATTGCCGTTTCTTAGATGTTTCAAAGACCGTACATATTAGAATTATATATCTTTTTTCTTTATATTCATTTTTTTCTTTCTCTCACCTTTCCATTTATCCAGATCCTTTTTTTAGATTTTTATTCAGTTGTTACAATTATAGGACTACAAAAGCATATCTTGACTGTTTTTTGGATCCAGATAATATGATGCGATGAGTTGGTTATTTGTTCATATTTATGGGTTCTTATCTTAATCTTTCTAGAAAAAACCAACGAGTCACACACTAAGCATAGCAATTCTACCAAAAAAAGATAATTCAAGTTTTTATTTAACCTTGTGGAATTAAAACTGAGAACTGATTTTATGTAAAAAAAAGAAAAAAGATTGCCATTTTGGGTTCCATTCTTATCTTAAACCGAAAGCGAAAGACAAGTAAAGTCCTATTATTTCTCGTCCATAAATATCCAAATTTTGATACCCAATACCCCATAAATAGTTCGAACGGTATAGGCACAATAATCAATTTTTGCGCGAATGGTTTGTAGGGGAACTCTTCCCTCTCTTATCCATTCGATACGTGCAATTTCTTTTCCATCGATACGACCTGCTATTTGTATTTGAATTCCTTTTGTATCAGCTTGTTCGGTTAATTCAATAGCTTTTTTCATTGCTTTTCTAAATGCTACTCTATTCTTTAATTGGCCTGCTATAAATTCAGCAAGAATATTAGGGTGCCCATAAGGTTTTGCAATTCGTGAAATAGCAATGTTGAGTTTTCGGCTCACATAATTTAATTCTTTTTGTAGATTTCTTTTTAGATCTTCGATTCCTCGTGGTCTATTTTCTATTAATAACTTTGGGAATCCCATATAGATTATTACCTGTATCAGATCGATTCTTTTTTGAATTTCTATGCGCGCAATTCCTTCGACACCCGAAGATGTTCTTGTATTTTTTTGTACAAAATTTTTTATATAATCCCGTATTTTTTGATCTTCTTGTAGACCTTCAGAATAGTTTTTTGGTTGTGCAAACCAAAGGGAATAATGACTTTGGGTTGTACCAAGTCTGAAACCAAGTGGATTTATTTTTTGTCCCATATTACCCCATCATACTGACTTTAAAAAAAATCCAGATATTCGACAAATGCTGGATTGAGCAAAACTCTGTGTTGATTAGTTTTAGATAAACTTCGTATATATTTTTCTATGTTTCCATAGTAGGTTATGTCTTTTAATACAATAGTTATGTGACAAGTAGGTTTTTTTATCAGATAACTACGTCCTCGGGCTTGAGGTTTTAATTTTTTCATAGTAGTTCCTTTGTTAACTTCGGCTTTAAAAAGGATTAATTTGGCTTTGTTGAAACCTTTATTGTGACTAGCATTTGATGCTGCAGAAAAAATCAATTTAAAAATGGGATAACATGCACGATAGGGCATCAGTTCTAATATCATTAGCGTTTCCTCGTAGGAACGCCCGCGAATCTGGTCAATTACTCTTCGTGCTTTATTAGCCGACATAGATATATATTGGCCTAAAGCATATACATCATCTCTTCTTTTTTTTCTTTTCATAAAATTTACCTCCGATTAAACAATGATATTTTTATATAATATAAATTAACGACGAGATTTATTATCGTTTTTTGCATGTCCCCTAAAATTGAGAGTTGGTGCAAATTCTCCTAATTTATGACCTACCATACGATCTGTTATATAAATAGGCAAATGTTCACTTCCATTATGGATAGCAATAGTATGGCCAATCATGGTAGGTATAATGGTAGATGCCCGAGCCCAAGTTACTATTATTTCTTTTTCCGCTTTTTTGTTAAGTTTATCAATTTTTCGTAATAAATGATTCGCTACAAAAGGATTTTTTTTTAGTGAACGTGTCACAGTAAATTACTCCTATAATTTTTTGATGTAAA